CTAATTTAAAAATTTTGGGTAAATAATTCAAAAAATGGAACCCCGCCGGGGTGGTTTGGCGACTGAGCAATTGCATGTACCGCTCCAAGCGCTGCCTCACACGTAAAATGTCTTCGCAAGAAGCTTCCTGAGGTTCCAAGAGTGGCTCCTCAGGGGCTGCCGGCTCGTTCAAGTCCGGGAGACCCGGAACAGCTGGATCCATCATAAAGAGTGCGGAAGGATTCAACCAACAGCGGAGTATAGCTCCCACGAGGAGCAGGCTTACCCCCCCTATCCCGAGCACTCGCGCCAAAAATTGACTTACTAAAGACAGGAAGCTTTTGTTGATCAAAAATGAAAGAAATTCGGATGAACTAATCCCCATAGAATGAAAGAGCAAATAGAAAGAGAAAGAAAAACCAACTGGAATCTGAACTACGATTCAGATCAAGTCTTACCGAAATCGGATTTCCTTTTCGTGCCATATATGCTTAGGCTTTACTTTTTCCCCCTTTTCTTCCCGGTTCAATATTTTTTTTTGAAGGTCTTCGTTTCGAAAACTCTAAAAATGCCTTTCCTCTTTCCATCTTTCCTTTCAAAGTTTACTACTCTGAATACCTTCTTGAACCTTTTCCTTTAAGCGCACCCTCCTCTTTCTAATGGACCTGCTCCACTGGAAATGACTAAGGTGAGGGAGGAAAGATCAAAGTACCGTAATGGGATGATTCTATCTATACCAGCTGAGCTAACGTTATAGGATAGGTTTTGAGAATGCCTATGTTCGCTGCGGTTTACTAAATAACATCCATCCTTGCGAGCCGATATCACCCTCTCTGGAAAGACAATAGAAAGGCTAAGAGAAGAAATGCAAGGGAGATCCTTCTATCACTCGACCCAGGGCACGTCTTCACTCTCGAAGAAAGAAAGCAAAAAGATCCAAGGGAGTTAAATAACCTCTGCTCCATACTCTAACGAGTAAGCAAATAGGAATTACCATACTTGTTCCAAGTAAGTGAATTGCATTACCATACTCTTTCATCCAAGCCCAGCCCCAAGCTTCCGATCCCTTTTTGTTGTAAGAAACTTATGCGGAATTGAGTTTCGCTTGCTCCGATCGTCTACGAGGACCTCCTTTGAATCTTTGACTCAGTCAGCTCTATGCCTTTGTCTTGGAGCAAGAAGAGCTGCAAACAGCCTTCCTTCACATTGTTCCGCTGGTCCTAGCTACTTACTATACCTTTACGGCTCGTGAACAAACTATCTATTATCCGTACTCCTACAGAGTGACTTTACAGGTCTATAAACCTTAAAAGCATTGTAGTACGCTAGCCTGTAGAGCATTGCCTAGTGTCTTAGTAAGTGAAAGGGGGTGAGTGAATGCAGTCGTTAAGCCAACAATGCTAGGAAGATGGACAGAAAAGGTAGCTTGCTTCCGAGACACTTATACAGTACTGAAAATCCCCTCTAATGTTGTCTAAGTGCCTTTCTCGTGTGATAGCAAGGTTTTCTCTTTCCTAACCTGCTATCTATTCAATGAGAAGTTTTCCCGGTCTTCTTCTCTTCCCCTTTGACGAAACTGGGGCTTGAAGCGGATTCCGATGATTCCTAACCTAATGGGAAGGCCTTTTGAGGTAATATCTTTTTTGATTATTCTTTCCTCATCGTCGAAAACAGGATTCCTTATGATATTGATTGTTGGACGAAAAGAGTGTGCAATGCGTGGAGTGAGATCACTACCATACCTTTTTCAATAGCTGCTCCTAGAACCGAGGGGAAGACTAAATGGGCGAAAAAGAAGAATTGCTTTTCTCTTGCGACCTTCCATGCCAACTCCCTTTTTATGGAAATGATTTAATAAATTCGAATTCCTCAAGGACTCAGAAGAGGTGGGAATTCAAGGGTTAGCCGAGGAATTCTGTGAAGTTTCCCAATCTACAATCCTAGCCCCCCTAGCAGGTAACCATTCTCTACTCACTTCTTGGGGCACTTGGTACAAAAACCCCACTCGGGGAAGGAATCGAAAGATAGTGAATGACAAAACAAGTGAGGGTAGTGAGACTGAAAATCTTCGAGTAGAATCGGTTTGTTTGCAAATGCCCAAGCTGTGGCACTGATGACTTTGTTACCTTTTTCCGATTCTTTGACTATTGATTATGCCTTTTTCCTTTCCATCTCCCTTTCCTGATGAAAAGGCTCGTTAAGACCTAGTTTCGATGATCAATTTGATTCGTGGACAACCGAGCAGGAGCCCTAAGCTGTGAGTCTGCGGGTGAAATAGGCCCTGTGAGTGCGCTTCAAATGATGGGTCCATCTGTGAGCGAGCCCGAGATCGTATGATTTTCTATCAATCTGAAGCCTAATCCGTAACAACGGGTGGAGTTAAGTCTAAGGAAGGCTCCGTTCTTGCTTCCATCACAGACCGTAGAAGGAAAAACTAGCGCTAAGGCTGTAAGTCTTCTACGATAGTTATGGTGGAGACAACCTTCCCCGTATCAATGAACCCCACGTACATGTACAAAGAACCGAAATCGTTCATTGCGAAATAGAAAGATCATCTCGCTACGCTCCTTAGGTTCACACATTTTTTTCTCCTATAGGGGACTCTTCTTCCTCCCATCCCGGCGAGTGAGTCACCCGTGATTCGATAGTTCTCTTTTCCGCTGATGCAGGCCGATTGGGATTCAAGCAGTCAAAGCACTGTCTTCCTTTCTCAGATTCAAATGCGGGAACTCGCTCCCTTGCGAGTCTTCTCAATCGGTTGCCTAAACTTCTGTTCACAACCCCTACCCTTCTTTTTTGGAATATTTTTATAAGCTGGCCGCCCCATACCTAAACCGAAGTGGATAGAACGTAGTACTAAACTGCAAAGCCGTGCCAAACCTCCGATCTACGAAGGTGCAAGATGTACTTACATTCCTTTACCTAACCCAACCGGAAATCGAATTTCGCCACGTATGTCTTTCTTGGTCTCTTTGTTTGTGGCCAGTGGGAGTTATGTTCTAATCGAGACAGCTGGTGCATCTTGAGGAAGTACGGTACGTATCAGGTCTTCCGCCGATGTGACTTGACCTTTTGTTCCTGTTGAATCACTTCATGACCCTTTCTCACCCTAAAAGCAACTCTGTCTGTTCTAAAGCTAAAGGAATTTTGCACAGTTCGGCAGTTTGAACGATAGGACGGAATCAATCGCAACACAATGGGGGAGGACGAAAGGGGCTCTAAGCCCGGAGTAGCACCCTGTCGATGACCTCAATACGGGAAGCCCCCCCACCTTTAACTACTAGCTACCTACGCCGCTTGAATTCTTAGTCGAGTAAGCCTACGTGGTGCTGGGTTACAGATTAAAGAATTCGCTACAAGCACACTCGGATCCCCTCCTCTCTCTGCGCTCTGTCACTCACTCGCTTGTTCACTTACGCCAAGCCGGCTCTTCTTCTTCTTTGGTAGTTTGTTCCTAGATCGCTTTTCCTTGCTTAGATATAACCTCTTTTATGACTATTACTTGATATGTGAGATGCCTTAACCTCTATCTTTTTCTACACGGAACTGGCAATAGAATCTCAATGGAGGCTATCCCGAGATGCTCCTATTATCAGATATCTACTAGCGACCCTATTTCACACTCTCCCACACAAAGAGGGAAAGGCCTTATTCCACTAACAGAAAAGCAAGGACGGGAATAACCTCACCTAGAGGTCAAAGCACCCGAGTCCGGGAAGAGAAAACACGACTTGACTTCCCTATTTATTATAAGAGAGTTAGACTCATGGAGATTTTTCTGGTGGAGTCAAATCGAAATTGCATAAAAGATGCTTGATTCGCTAAAGCAATCGAGCAGCGGTAGATTACAGCCAACACAGCACAGTAAGAAAAGACAACGAGCTCAAGAGAAGGGAAAGAGAGACCTTCACGCCCCACACATGGGAAGCGCTCACTACGCTACGTATCTTTATTCATGAAAACTGCGCTTTCCTAGCTTATCTTATAGCTCTCAAAAAAGAAGATGCTAGTCCTTATGCCACTACCAGCACAGGGAATGCTGAGTCCTACAGGAAAGAGATTAGCTTGGGTTCGCTTAGCTACAGGAGCTAATAGCAAGAGAGGGCTACTTCTAATGGCTTCTAACGCAGTCTATCTTGATCTAACCCTACCAGTAGGAAGAAAGAACTACCTCATCCATTCTATTCTTATCTTTCTTTATCTAACCTAACCTTCAATCAGCCTTTTGGAAGACCTTAGAGAACCGCAAGTGAGGTAAGAAAGTTCATGGTCAATCATATAGCATTGATATTCTCTATCCCCTTTCTCTAATAATAAGGGTTCTTCTTCTTATTAGTGTTAGTAAGCTTAACGCCCTCGTGTGCTAGTCCGAATAAAGAGTCTATTTTCCGATGGCATTGTCACTTAGGACATCCATCGTTTTCGTCTTCTATAACCTTCCAGCATTAACTAACTGGCCTAACCATAGGATCTCTCTCTTATCCTTGCTTGGCTTCCTACTACCTACTGGGATAGGAACTACTCGGATAGGAAGAGTTCAAAGTAAGCTAATTGGATCTCTCTCCTCCACTCTGGGCTAGCAGACTGCTTGTTGTTTACTGTAGGAATAGATTAGTGGGATACTTAAACATCCAGAAAGTCCCATAGTAAAATCGAGCTATGAAACCGCGTATTTTTTCTTCTTTTCTGCAACCATGTCTAAGTTCACATTTGCTGATATGCAAAATCCTCTGTTTGTTCACCCATCTGATGGACCTCATTCAGTCAGTGTTACTAAGCTAGAAGGTGCAACTGATTACAGATCTTGGAGAAGGGCTCTTGAAATAAAGATCTCATCCAAGAGAAAACTGGGATTTCTCAATGGAACAGTGACAAGAAGCAAGGAGGATGAAACAAATGCAACACAGTGGGATGTCTGCAATGACCTGGTAATCTCTTGGCTTCATAACAATGTCTCTGAATCTATTAAAAAGGATAGACTTTTTATTAGTACTGCTGCTGAGATTTGGAAACAACTTGAAAAGAGATTTATGCTTACACATGGGTCTAGAAAATATAACAGGATAGTTCAAAGTATATAAGCCTAAATCCCTTATCCAATTGTATAAAGCAACCGGGTCTGCAACTCCTTTAAAGTAGGAACGAAACAAATCCTATAACAAAGTTAGCAACATTGCTCTCCTTGTCCTTTGCTTCCTTAAACCATTCTTGAACTCATAACAGACTCATAATAGAAAGCCTGGGTTTAGCGCTTTAAAAAGACCTATCAATAAAGAACCCGAGAAAGCATAGTTAGACAAGATATTTCTATCCCTTTGTTTAGCTATTGAGAAGGCTCCTGCTACAGCTATTCTTTCTGCTCCACTGAATTATTAGCCATCGCTTCCTTAGCTCTCCTCGCCCATCTTTGGCTGCCTGTGAGGAGGTTTATGTTGGACCTCTGCCATGTCTGCTTCTGATACAGGTGTGTTTTGTTCTTCACCATCAGTCCTCCTCTTCTTGGATTTTTGATCCCGGCGCTTTGCCAGACGGTAAATTGGTGACAAACGCACCCGAGGTCATGAACCCATTTATTTGGAAACTTAGAAGACCCCTCTCAAGGTAGTAAAGTAACCCGATTGAAGAGGAATAAGAGATTCGATTTGAAAAGGCTGTAAAGGCCAAAGCCGGATGGATTGCTTGACACGACACCGATTCCCAGATCAGGCCATATCTGATACCGGTTGGACATATTCATTAGTGAAGGACCAGGCCCATGCCAGCACATGGCACTGATAGAAATCTATATGTTGAAGAAGGATTTTCCCGAAGGCAAAAGTAAGAACCATCGCACACAGGAAGCTCAAGCCGAAAGCGATCACCTGCTGGCTCTCAAGATATGGGAAAAATTCGTCGTTTTAACGCATGTTTCCGACCCCCTCGTGTTCACCCTTATTGGGGTTTGAAAGTCGCGTTATTCCGCATTCTTTTTTGCCTCCTGTTGTTTGCACCTATTGTTTTGTTAGAGTCGGTCATTCTGTTGTAAATGAGGGAGTTTGGACAACCAACAATCAGGCATTGTACATGTACTGAACCCAGGATCAGTCATTGGGTTCTTTCTATTGTAGTTTGTAAAGCCACTTGGAAGCCTTAACCAATGATGGATCGAGCCAGGCTGAGGTACTCGCTTGCGGACTTGTTGCACTTCAACGAGATGGGCCAATTGAATATGAATAAAGGCGAGCGCCAACCCTCCATAGGTGTGGACCAATGAGAGGGGCTAAAGTGACGTTAGAACGGCCGGAACATCAGACTTAGAAGAAGGAGCTCCTGCACGAGAACTTTAAAACCTTCCTTCTCTTTTTCATTCTGTCTTCTTTGTAACAGATTTTCCAATATTAGTACCACGTGGTGAATCCGTACTATTCTATTTGAATTCAATCTTTCTTCTCTGATCCATAGAGGGAAGAAGAAGTTGGTGCCTCGGGTCCTCAATAATGAAGGTGCCGGAGTCGCCGAAGTATTCGGGGTCGCAGGACCATCTCGCAGCGCAGGAGGTGACCTCAGTGATATAGAGATTAGGGGTCAGCGCATGTCACCCTTATTCATTTCATATGCCTTTAGCAGTAGTTTGCTAGGCCTCCTCTACCATGATAACGGGGTCGGACTACGGATCGTCAAGCCCCTTTCATACGTAAGCTAAACCTACGCTTGCTGTCATGCGATGATTATAGATAGAATGAGCACCCGTGTGTAGATAAATCATGGCTAGGACTCCCCTCCGATCGCTCTCTTTAGCCCTGCTAAATGCCTAAGGGAGAGAGGAAGAATCTATGCTATTGATTTATATGCTCCAACTCTTCTTAATAAGCAATTTCTCCCATTCCTCGAAAGAGGTGGCACTTCTTATTCACTAAACTAAAGGGAGTCCCCTTACTGTACTTAGAGAGAGCTCAAATCTTTGCGGGATTCAATAGAATCACTCCTGTCCGGTACGCTGCTCGCTAAGGGATCCCCTTTCTTCTCAATAGGGAGGGAGGAAGATTCATTTTGGTTGGGCGTGAGCACTTCTATTGTTGATGCGAGCTATCCGTATTCGGTTCCCGTGTAAGAGACCCCGCTAAGGGGGCCTCAGAGGCAATGGCAAGAGAACAGAGTCCGAGAGGTGCTGCAAAAGAGACATAGATTTCTCCCCTTCTTCTTATGTTATGGCATTTCTCCTCAGAAAGAGGCGCCTTTTCACGAGACTTTTTTGAATCCGGGATACGAACTAAGATATCTCGTTCAAAATGAAGCTATTCAATAGTGCCTTCCTTAGAAGGAATTTCCACAGGGTTGGTGCCAAGCTCTGGATGCTCTAGAAGGCTCCAATCCTGCGTTCTAACGAGACTTTGGGACACCTCTTGGCTGATTCCCTGAAAGGGGTGATAAAAGAGCTTTCTCTATGCAAAAGGGTGCTTCGGAGTAGCTTTTCCACTAAGTAGAGCCCTTATTCATGTTGGGCTAACCCCTTTCCTTTAGCATCCTTGCACCATTGTGCTTACTTAAAGGTAAGGAGGAAGGATTCTTTCAAATGGCAAGTGATAGATCAATAAGTTCATCACGTTCGAGTGCTTCTGTCTTCGAGCCAGTACCCTTTATAGACAAGGGATAATACAAAGTATCTGTTATTCACTAGTAGTCCATGTAACTTTTTCTTCCCTTTTCAAGCGGCTAGTTTCTTGCCGTCCATATATATCAATAGTGAGTTATAAGGCTAGACAGCAAATAAGCTAGTTCAGTTCCATCACTTATCCCTTCCTTAACCAGAACAGTTAGAAAAGCATTAAAAGGAGGATTCTTTCAAGTGAAATCCATACTTGTTGTTCAAGTAAGCAAGTAAACTACCATCAGATCTAGGCGATAAAAATCTATGTTTATAGCCCATGTGACAATCTTTCTAGTCCTATCTCTACGGGAAGGACAAACGGTTCATCCCTTAGAAACCCTTGAACCCTATCCTCTCTGATTTGGAAAAAGATGATCTTGCTTGGGCCGCTGAAGAAGAAGATTTTTTGAATATTGAGGAATTGGACTTGGCATTCTTGCTATCTCTTGAATGCTTTGATCCATCTAAGCCCATTGACAAGCAGGAAGAGGAGAAATTGGGGGACTCATGGGATAATTATGGTTTTGAAGATACTGAATTGCAAAGCCCACGTCCGAGTCCAAAATGGAATGGAATTACTTGGGAAGAGTTGATGGGGGACACGGAAATTTCCAAGGTATGTAGTTGCTTATTAGAAGCATGAGGAAAGCCCAAATGAAAACAAATAAGAGTGGTCGTGGAGAAGGGGACTCATTGTACTGAAAAAGCTATTGCTAGTGCTAGTGCTGTACTGACTTACTCTATACCGGTCTTAGTGGACTGACAGAGTGAGCTGGAAAGGGGCTTTTCCGTCTTTCCGGGGAAAGAAAAGAAAGAGAGCTAGCTTCGGTCTCACGTAGCTCACCTAAGAAAGGACGGAGCTGTCGAGTGAGGATTGGGCGAGGGAAGTTCCAGATGTACCCGGGTACAAATCAGCCAATAAAAAAAAGACAAGTAGAAGCGAGTTCAATCGGAGTAGGCAGGGCTAAATAGTGCAAGTAGGTTACGTAAACGAGGTATGTAGTCGCTTATTAGAAGGTTAAGGACAGATCACATGCTTTTTGTACTGGTCAGCTTTGAGCTGTCGAGTAAGGAGTGCTCTATCTCTTAAGAAAGGGGCTTTGGAAACCTGCCTTATTAGACGAGAAAGGGGAGTACTCTCTGATGTGCGTTCTATTATTACCTCCTCTTCCTGAGGGAGTGATCGGAATTAAGCCGCGTGGCGGTACCCGCCAAAAAAAAAGGACTATTTTATTCGTTTTTGGGGCAGGGCCTTTCGTACTCCAATCCGTACGAAGAGAATTATTAAGCACACTAAAATCTAGTGGATCTGGTTCCATATTCATGAAAAGCCGGGGTTGAAACATGTTATGAAACTAAGACAACAATTATTTATTACTAATAATAAGAAAGAGTTAAGCGCCTCCAAGGCCTATAAATAGAAGCTTCTTTCAGTCTATATTTTCAAAGAGAGAGGTAGAAGAAAAACTTTAAGTAAAAAAAAAATGGATATCCCTACCTCAGAAAGGCTAGCAACAATTCAGAACCAAATCCGTTTGGTAGAAGCCGAGAAGCTCGAATGTGAGCAAAGGCTTGCTCTGTTCTGGGAGCACCTGCCTCCCATCGATCCAGCGCTTGTGGCTGCAGCCATGCTACGGATCCAGCGCCGCATTCGCGCTCTGGAAGACAGCAAACGGGACCTCCTCAACGAGCAACAAGCCCTGATTGTGCAGGCCACCACCCACCTCGCCCCCGGTCGCCGGGAAGACTAGAATAGAAGAGTCCGTCGACTCTTTCTAGAAGATTCAAATAAGTGTCTAATGATGGTGTATTGTTAATGAGATGTTTCTGCTTTTGTGTGTCCTTATCATCCCGCTCTTTTCGTTTAATCGAATGCTGTTTAATAAAAGATTCTAGAATATTTTGGTTCCCTAGAGATGTTGAATTCTGTCTTTCTTATCATGGTTTTTTACTAGCTTAGTGTTTGAATTAAGGGTGTTGCGAGTCGCTTACTCGATATATAAAAGAATATTGAAACGTAGAATTCGGATATCAGAGCTAGAAGTGTCTCGTACTAGAGGTATCTCTAGAGAATGGATAATTCGTGGGATAGGGAATAAAGTATTGAAATGCTTCTTTTCCAGCGAAGTCTGACTCCGGTCGATAAATCTGTATACTGAAGAATCAGTATTGGCGCAGATCCTCTTATGATCGGAGTGAAAAAACCATGCAGGCTTCTATTCTTACTGAATTTCTACCTAACGGTAGTTAGCTTGTATCTATGAATCAAATCTAAGATACCTGTCTAGTCCAGTGGGTAGAGACTCTCATATGAAAAAGAAAACACCCTCTTTTAGCTTAATGTGATAAAAATCAGTCTAAAATGAGATATCTATCTTTCTTTTCAAAGTTTGTAGGATGTTTGAAAATGGAATTGCACAAATGTGTTGATGAATTACGATGTTTAATACGTGAGATGGCAAAAGAAGATGAAGAAGAGAGAATTCCGTTTTTTAGTAATAAAACTAAGATTGATGCTACGGTTGTAGATGATGATCTTCTAAGAAAGAAAAAAACTAGAAAGAGGAAAAAGATTCCAAATTCGGATATTGATAAAACAACTCTTAGTGAAGAAAGCTTATTAGTGGGCAGTGATGATGCCAAATGTGAATCCTTGGTGTCAATTCCTCGACCAAAACAGACTAAGCAAAGAAAACGAAGGAAGAAGGTTTGAAGAAGTTAGTATAGTACTGGTCTGGTTTGGAACTTGCTGCAATCGAAAGGAACTAGCCTGCAAGAGATTAGGAAAAGCATTAATTAAGAATGCTTTCTAAATGATAGTACTTTATTTAAGATAGGACTGACTGTTAACTCTTACGCTAGGTGGTACCGGTAGTGCTTTAGTCTCGTTATTTAGTATATTATGGTTAGTCCTGTTTTTTATTAGAAGGAAGATTATAGAGCAAGTGACATCCATCCCATTCGTACCATCTCAACTGCTCCCTTGTCCTCACTTCTCTATTAATTAGATCTCTCCTGTCCAAGTATAAAAATAGGAATTACCTTCTCTTCCTCTTCTTTTTTTTTGACTGGTTAAGGCCGGTTAACTCCTACTGTAGATAGATGGGTTTACTCGCTATTTAGTACCCATCAAACCTAATAGAAACAGCCTGCCTAGTCCGAAAGCCCCAAAATAACTTCTTTTAGGTGGAAAAGCTACATTTCTTTCCAAAAGCATAGCTTTAGCTATTACAACCCTGACTTCTATTTCTTCTTTTTTCGGTCTTTCGATAGAAAGAATAGCGTTAAATTTCGTTTTCTGGTCATCTTGTTAACGATTCCCTATATGAATGGTTAACGTGTACCACTTTCAGGTACGCACACAACACTTGACCTCGTTGCTGGTAACAGTGATGAGGGGTTCCTTTTTAGTAGTCCTTTGGTTTAAGGAACGTAGTCACTCATAGCTAAAAAAAGGGAAGGCCCGGTGGCCAACTTCAAGTCATAAGAAAAACATGTTTCTTTCCCACCTATAGGGTCGTGTAGGCCGGCTTTACCAATAGGTACGTAAGTCACTAACCTACTGGTTAGGAAACTATGTGAACCAAAGGCCTTTCTTCATTCTATAGGGCTCTAGATAGCTTTCTAATGCGTTTTCTGTAATCTAATCCCTTTGATGGACCTCGTTGCATAGCTTAGAGTAACTACGCACCTTAACTATGATAGCGAGATTATTACTGATAAAACAACATTTAACGATTCATTGGTGTGTCATCCACATTCAGACAAGAAAACTCATTCTAATGGGCTACATGAGCCCTTAATAATTCAATCTTATCGAGTGATTGACTGAGCAATCAGTCAACATCGTTCCTCTTACGAGCATCTTCGAACCTCTCCTTTACCTTTACAGTCGAGTAACTACTAGTACAGTACCTTAATCATATTGCAGATAAAGCGACGTTTCACTTCTCATATCATATATGTGGAATTAGATAATTATCATAAAAGGCGTTATAACGCAATATAGAGCCCGTAGAAATCCAGTCTTCTTACTATCTTCTCTTCTTCTTTAACATGACTTGTTACAAGTGATGAATCTTCCACCTATTCAGTGGAAGTTTTTGTGACTAAAGAAGATCAGCCTACGAAAAGACTTCTTAAACTACTACTACTCAACAGAACTAGACTCATGAACTAAGCTAGCAACTCCTTAAGAAGGTATGTAATCGCTTAAGCGAAGCTTTTGGAAAGGAAAGACAGACTTTGCCTAGCCTGAAAGAGAGTAACTTCACTGACTTAATGCCAGAGATATCATTAGAATAGGAAGTGATTCCAAAAGGCGCTCCAATGAACAAGAGTTCTCCACCTTACTATATTTAGAATAGTGGTCGATCTTTCGGGAGTCACTTAGGAAGATCGGGATCTTTACAAAATTCGAAAGCGTTCTTCTTTTACGATATTCCAAGTTACATTCATAGGAGAATCAAGCGACAGCGATGACGGGGCTGCTAGCAGGTCAAGAATCTCCTTCATGCCTGCTGTCGAACTGTTTCAATCGTTTTATCGCTAGGGAAGTTCAAGCATTCGCCTTTCTGCTTCTTTCTGGCTTTCCCGATGGGAACTAGTTGAGTTGATAAGGCTTCTTATCCAAACCTCTTCCCTCTCCCTATTGGATGAAAGCAAGGTAACCAGCGGTTGAACTCACCAACGGGATGGGCATGAATGAGTGAATTCCGGGAAGATCATCATGAACTCTATTAACTCTGGGGAAGTCCGATATCCCTTTCAAGCTCGTTAAACGATTCTTTCAAGGTCTTTACGAAAGCAAGCGATCAAACAGTGACGTATGGAAATTTCTCGTGATGAGAGGCATGAATTCTCAGATTGTGAGGAGGTGATGGGGTAAGTTTCTGACAATCTTTGTTAGCTCTCCTTCCCTGGAAGAGGTTCTTCCAGCTCGTAAGCAATTGAAGCGATATCCTTCAGGAGTTCCTAACTCTCGTGACAAGAGTGTTAAAACCCCTATACGGGGATTCATGATTTAAAGGGGTAACGTAGTCTCCTATAGTTGAGAAAGGTTGGCGAACTCTAAAGAGAAGATTCACTTGCCTGAGTTTTCTTTTTCGCCAGACAACTGGCGGATAAGCCGGGCATCTAAAGAACATAAGATCCGAGTAGCCGCCAGGCATAAAAGTCAACTAGGGCAATTGGCACAACCAGGCATCTCAAACATTGATAAGGGGGAGGCTTGAATTAGGATGACTTCATCCGAATGGCAAGGCTTCCTAACTAGCAGGATCGGTTATGCCATAAGTAGAGAGACCTTCAACTTCGGAAGATTAAGACAGAACTCCTAACTCACTAATTCTCACATTAGTCGACCGAGAACACCTAACTAACAGTCACACGGAAACCTATCGGACAAGGTCAAGTCTGGCAACTACAAGAAAACAAAGTCCTAGTTTGAGTCGTCGAAGGCAAGGGGATGAGAGCTTCCTTCTTACTACGAGGTAAGTGAACTACTATCCAACGATCGATTTCTGTCAACGCCAGCTGTTCAGACGTTTATTTGCCTGCTGTTCAGTCGAGCTATTTCATCCCTCGAGAATTCTGAGACCCGCTCCTTAGTCCTCCATAGAGGGTGTCATGGGTGACTCGTCTCCTGATGATAAGGCACATAGGTTTAATTACGTAGTGAAAAATGAGTCCTATTATTCTCTTGCTTTTTCGGATTAGCCGATCGCTTTCGTTCATCAGAAGTAGTGGACAAGGAGAGAACTCGGCATCGTGCAATTCCATCAATCTGGTAAATTCATTTCAGCGAGACGCTGCTCTACTCTTTAGCTTTGGCATTTCCATACGAGGGAGATCGCTCAGTGACATGTCAAAAGAGATAGAATTTCCGACCAAGCAATTCAGATTGAAGAGAATTGAGACCGAAAGAGATCCATGTCAGTTAAAGATGCCTCTTTCTTGCGTGATAGGAACTGAGCTTCGGGCAAGCAGCTTAGCCAAGGCAGCAGCGTTGTAGTTCTTCCACGGCATGCTCAGTCATTCAATCATGATAGGGTCAGTCAGACAGGATTCTTCTCTGGTCTAGCTCCCCATGGTGTCTTTCTTCTAGCTCTGATTAGTTCATCTTTCGGGAATCTGACCCTTTTTTGGTTAGTGGAGTCCTTGGTGCTTTCCATCGACTATTAAGAGTTGAAAGGAAAGAGGGTTTTAGCATCTCTTTTAATCGTGCCTACCCCGGTGCCTTCTCGGACTATTAGATGTGGAAGGTAGAGGGGAAGGAGAGATTTGGTATGGCCCTTGGGCTATGTTAAAGTACAACGAAGGCGGGAAGGCGGAACTTACAGATCTACGGTTCCCCAACGAGCCGAAGGCGCAAGGTGGCCAAGCACACCGTCCTATGGAAGGAAGAGATCCTCCTGTCAAGGTCTCAAGGAAGAGGAACGAACTCGACTGAAAGGAAGAGGGATAGGCATACGATTTCTTTTCCTTCGGTTCCGCCGACGAAAGAATGCTCTGAGATGCTTTCTTGCGACTGAACAGAAGGCAAAGAAACTTAAAGCTGAACAGTAGGCAAAGACAGAAAGTCTTCCGAAACGACTGAACGCATAGAAACTTAAAGCTGAACAGTAGGCCAAGAAAACTATGACGGAAAGACTTTCATGAATGAAATCCATAAGTATAGAATCTAAATCCAAGAAGAACTGACTGACTTCCGGAAGAAAATCTCCCGTTGCTGTGTCTTTAAATCCGTCTTTCCATGGTTCTGCTGCATCCGAAGGCAGTTCGACTGGAGACATGGTTCTTCCTAAGCATGCCATAAAGTGACTAAAGAGTGAATCTTTTTTACGGAACACCACTCTTTCTATTTCGCCACATGGGGATTCTAGGAGTCGAACCTAATCTATCCGCGACCCCCGCACAATAGGAGACTATCCCTTACTTATTCTTATCTAAAGGCTTCTTATTACATACGATAAATGTGCAGCTGCTTCTCGAAAGCAAGATCGGATTCTCGAACACCGACTTTCGCATCTAAGACCCTCTTCGCGTTAACTCCTGGGCAATCTGGTTAGGTTATAGGTTACGAAGAGCTTGCAGTCAATGCATGAATCCTCTTCAAAGACTAGAAGGAAGCTAGCCAAGCAAGTCGAGGTCAGTTAGATAAGCTACAGCCCTTACGCCAGCAGAAGCCCTTGTTGCGGCTGTCCTACTGGCTTTCGTCTTCCTCCTTTTCCTTTGTTGTTTCGCTACAAAGTAGCTGTATTCCCAAAGTTTCAAACATCCTTTACGATCGCTAGAATCCGGTTCCCGCGCTTGAAGCTAAACCCACCTCACCCACGCTTGAAACGTCTTATTTTAATGCCCGAAAGTTGGATAGGAGGGGAGAAGTTTCACGAGTTTTCTTTACCCGCTGTGACACCTTCCGACCTTGACCTAGGGACGAAGTGGCTTAGTTGAAGATAGTGAGACTAAGGGACGGGAAAGCCTTTACCTTCTCTGCCCTTGGCCTCGGAAACACCTCCCTCTCCTTTAAGAATGTCGAGTCCGCCGCTTCACTTCCCTCTCAATCGATGATATCAGGCTTCCTGGCGCGAGTTACGATCTGAAGCATGCCCAGAAGGCGCGTTAGCAGATGGACGAGTTAAAGCAGGAAATCTTACTCATGCTGGTGATACGGGAAAGCCTTCGCTACCTCGACGGCCTCGACCTCTCAACTCTCATGAAGAGGGACCAAGCGGGGAACTTGCTTTACCCCATGAAGCAAAGACTCCCGATACCGAATTGATTAAAGTTTCGAGGGATAGACTGAGTCTCGTCTTTCAATTCTTCGCGAAGAGCCTCCACTTCGTAAAAACCGGATTGAAGCGGAACTCGGTGGGAACGAAGTTGAACTCGACATTCTTAAAGGAAGAGGGTTCGAAGTATCTCGACTGAACAGCAGGCAAATAAACGTCTGAACAGCTGGCGTTGACCTCTGTAGATCTGCTGAACGCAAAACTCTTCTTTCAGGCGATCGCTATAATCCGTTTCCATCGCTTGAAGCTAACCCTATCTGTAACGACTTCATAACTCTCGTTAGAGGAGGCAGGTCACTCCTTGGATGTATTAAGTGTAATGAAGATGATTCTCCGACGGATAAGAAGCTTCTCTTGTGATTTCCGTTTAGGATTTCTAGCGTTAGGGGGCGTAGTCTTCCCTCAGACGCGGATAAAGGGGGATCCCTCACTCACTCCCTGGAACAGACTCTTTTTCTTCTGATTCTTTATGATGTAGATGTAATAAAGACTTAATTTAGTAAACTAAATTAAGGACCCCTACCTATAGGTTAGGTCTAGGAACTCGGGCCACATGCTTGAATATTAAAGCTAGGCAATCCCGAGCTACCTTTCAGTCTTATTAACTCTGATTTTCTTACTGTAATAAATAGAATAAAGAAAGAACTCTTTCCCGCCTCCAGGCGGGCCATCGGGCTTCCCCTTCGGGGGTTACACGTCCGGAATAAAGAAGTCGAAACACAAGAACTACAAATGCGGAGCAAATCACAGGAAGGAAGACACAGACCTCATAACATAGCAAAAAGGCCCTAGCACACTTAGCTAGCCCAGATGCGGAATTACGTCAGAGAAGGAAGAAAGAAGCTGATAAGGAGCTACGCGCCTTCTGTCAACCATTTCATCCGATCAATAAGAATAAAAGGAATGACGAGAAGCTAAAGTAAAAGAAAACTTTTTAAAATGAAAGAGGCGAAGGAGACGAAAAGCAGCTAAGAACCTAACAGAACTTTTTTTTCTTATGTTTTTCTAATTAAGTCGTAAGGAAGTAGGCTCGACCGAAGAAGAGCTAGTGGCGCTAGGGGATGATTGAAGTCAATCCGAGTTGCTAAAAGCCCGTGTTTTTCGTTGTAATATGAAATCCTTTCCATAAGGAAGATTCCTAACTTCAAAGTTGCTAAAACACCTTATTTTTTATAGCTATTCAATAGATGTTTAATATTCTTCCATAGTAAATCTTATAGTTTAAAGTGTATCTTTGTATGGTATGAATTCATCCATGTAAAATGCCCACAGAAGGGCGAAAGCACGACAAGCCTACCCATCATCAAAGCAAGCCCAAGTCAGGATCTATTCAAAAAAAGCCCGTCAAAGTTGTGGAGTTGGCTCCTCACATGAAAGAATGCAAAGGATATGAGTCCATCCAAATAGCCATGAGAATGACAATCATCAAAGAGGCCTAAGCCCATATTCCCTTGGCACATCCAAATGATGTTCAGTGGTCTCTAGCCAAGTAGCAGTGACCCGCAACTAGTTAATCATGCTATCCTTACCTTATCACTAACATCTTCGATTTCAATATGATTCCATCACGCTAACTGCTTACGTCAAGTGAGCTGCTGGGCTCGATCTTAGGGGGCTGGGTTTGATCGCTTACGACGGAAAGACAAAAGCTATGCGTCCGACCTTCTTCCTGAAAAGAGTTGTTTACATGCTAGCTAGCTGACCTTTAACTGATATATATCATATATGAGACGGAAATACGAATGCATAACTTTCTGACCTTTAATTCATTAACAGAGAATACCCGCAGCTTCACTGGATAGGGGCGAGAGACCTATTCTCGATAGATGAGAGCGGTGGTCTGATATAGCTTCAAGATACTCAAGATTTCCCGAGAATCAAGCGACAGCGACCACTGAACAGTCAGGTACATAAAGAATCTCCTTGAAGTAGTTACATCTTCTAATGAATATCTCATATATTATGTTTCATTGGACAGTGTAATGGAACGGAGTTAGGCTAGGAGAGTGAACTTAGGCTAGTCTTATATTTACAGTTACGGAATCTAGTATGAGAATCAAGCGACAGCGACCACTGAAGGCGAGCGAAGCGATCAAAGAAACTCTTAGACCACAGAAGTGCGGGTTAAGAAACTCTTTCTCGCTAACCGTCAAGGCATGCGCGGTAACCGTCCCTAGGTCTGAGTTCAAGGTCAGAAGCACTGCTGCTAGTGTTCTCGCTTTCAAGGTCGTCGTCGGAAGCTAAAGATATAGCTTCAAGCAACTCAAGTTTTCCCTGCATTAATATAAATATACTTTCATCGTGGTACGGTAAAGGCCTTAGAACGGTCAAAAGCGGCAAAAGAAGTTGTCAAATTCCACTGCCCTAAAAGCTTGGAAAACTGATGATGATTAGCGCTTTCCTGGCTCGAAAGGGAAGTAGCGATGTGCGGTTTAACTCGTTTTATCGATGTAAGCTTACAGTAAGATTTCGATTCAAAATAAGTGGTTAGGTTACTCCCCTTCACTCGGGAGTCTAATCTCTTCTATTTCCTCTGAAAGCCTTATCTTATTGACCGAATGAATAGAGAAAGAAAGGAGGGATGCAAAGAAAGCAAATGAAGATGCTTCTTAGCCAGCTCGCTCTAGTCCCGTACGATAAGGATGAGAAAGGTCAAGGAGAGCATCGAATAGCGCATACTTGGACCTGTACATTACGATTCCGGAGAAGAACCAGTGAACACCGCCTACTCGATATGACTTGGTAGACTTAAAGGTATCCCTTATGCCGATGCAACGAGTGAACTATAAAGAGAGTCAGAGACAAACCCTTGTATTGTAAATAGGCTGCTGTTGTTTCTCCGATACCCGCAGTCTTTGAATAAGTAGTTGCTGTTGGGATTCTCCCAGAAGAAATAAGTAGACCAAGAGCGGGAAATCCTTCTGTGAAGGTAGCTGTAGCATTATCAGTTTCAGGAAAGGAAGTTGAACTGGTACCTGTGGATAAGGCGGTTGAAGCGGAAGCTTAACCGAAAGCATATTCTCTGTTCTCTTTCTTTATTCTCAGTCTCAGTTAGCTGATTCTGTTTCAGTCCTGATAGAATCCCTAGTTTCTTCTACTATTCTCCTTATAGAATGAAAAGTAGGAACTAAGATAGGTATCCGGAAGGAATAAGGGAATCAAGTTAAGCCTGTACCTTTTCTATTTTATATTCTAGTTTGTTTTCCTTATATATAGTATAGATAGAGGAGTAGTAGTAGCATCCCTCTGTTAAGTTCTGTTGAAAGGCAGTATGAGAACAAGGTTGGGATATATGGAGCAAGGTAAGGTAGTATACTTGCTTACTTGGATACAAGTATGGCTTGAATCCCTTCTCTTTTAGACTAGCCTTAGGACTGACGAAAGTCATTTAACTTAACTGCAGATAGACAGAAGTTATGACAACCCTCACACGAGAGCCAAAAGAGGTCTTTCATTAAGATAATTAGCCCATATTTAAGATAGACTCTCTTACCAGACTCGAAGGAAAGGTAAGAAAAGAAGAAGGCAATGTATCCAGCTCTTATATACGTAAACGGTTGGTTACGGCGGAGGCCTATATTCGAGGTTCGTAGGTGAGTTCGGGATGAAGTGGTGGCGGATGCTCCTGAATATAAAGATGTCTTAACACCCAAGGAAAAAGAAATTCTCTCGGTGTTTGGTCATCATACAATTGAGGCTTTACTGATTCACATTATGAGCCGCGTTTTTTGGAGTGAGAATAGCATTTCAGTAGCTACTTTAGTCGAGCGTATTGAATACGCCGTTCGAAGTCATGCTGAAATGATATTTGCTTCTCAAGGAGATAAAAAGAAATTAGCCAAAACTGCGGGTAAAGGGTTACGATACCCTTTCGGTACAGCCTTAGTTGAATCTTTAGTGGAAAGGAAAATGATAAAAATTGTAAACAAAGAGGGCGATTCATCTAAAACAGCCAAAAAGAAGAATAAATCTTTTTATTTGGTAAAATCGCTTCACGCCGAATGCTTATTCAATCCTGCCATTCTTCCTGTACAGATGAACCTTCCTATGGTTCATCCCCCTATGGATTGGAGCTATGACCCCTGTGATAAGACTTGGCTGAACATAAGCGATCTATATGGTGGTTACTTTCTAGCTTTTTCCAATGAAGTATATGAGCGGTGTCGATTACTAAGTTCTTGGAACGTCAATCAATTCTATATTTACTTCGGTAAGAAAATGGATAAGAAGACTTTTGAAAAAGCCGATAAAGTGTGTTCAGTAATGAACAAACTTCAGCGTCAGGCTTTTAAGATCAACAGAGCTTTTCTCCATAATCTTACTATGGCGGAACCGCTGTATGCTATTAAAGGTATTATCAAGCCTCGTTTTGTTAACTATATAGATATGAATGATGCGCGGTTGAATAACTTGCTTAGAGAATTTTATGTTAATAACAAGGACGTACAGGAAATATGTACTTATAAGAAATTATTAGAGGTTTTATCAAAAAATATCCAGCGCGCTCGTTATGAGCAAAGAATATTATAAATGGCCGAAGCCTACCAGGGCTATAAATTTTATTTACCAGTGTTTCTTGACTTCCGAGGAAGAGCCTACCGCTGTGGTAGCTTGAATTTTAATGAATGCGATCTTGTTCGAAGCCTGATATTATTTGATAGCGGCGATGAGATGGGTGATTTGCTTAATACCTATACTGTTACACTCCATTACATATCTGCGGCCTTTCATTATAACTCATCATTCAATACATATGCTAAAGCATATAACTGGATGTTAGAAAATATTGAGATATTAGGAAAGGATATGCCTGTTCAGCCTGATGGTGGGATAGATGAAGTTGAATTAATCACTCGTTTAACCGAACGGGGTATAGAAGCTAAAAATCCTATTCAGTTCATATCAAAAGTACATAATCTTTTTCACAATAAATATGAAGAAAATAATAGAGAGGCTGCAAATACTTTATATAATTTTCCTATTACCCAGGATGCTTCCGCAAGTACATATCAACTTATGAGTTATTTCATGTTGGACGACATAATGGCTATGAGAACCAACCTCATTAATGAGGGCGGTGGTGGGATACAAGATATCTATTCATGCTTATTGGAGGAGTTGAAGTCCTTCCTTAAGGAAGAACTAGATGAATCTGTTTATACAACGATAACGGAAATCTTTACTCGTAAGTTTGTTAAGGGTATCTTTATGCCTCTAATTTATGGGAAAACCATAATGAGCACCCACGAAGATATCCGAGCCGAGCTCTCTCAGTACCTGACACATAAGGAGTGCTTCCACATAACCCGCCTCTGTTTTAAGTTCTGGACTACTAAATATGCACATATGGACTGCCTGATCCGCTTAATCCGGATTATAGGGTAGTTTGCCTCATGCTGTGATAGACCCGTTCTGTATCAGACTTATTATTTTACTACATCTCAGTTCCTTCTATCAACATTGTTTTAGCACAAATCATAAGATAAGAATCAGCCCAACTCTCCTATACTGCAAAACCTTGTGTTTTTGCTTGTTTCACTCGTTAGCTGGCTTTAGCAGCAGGAGATAGTTTAGTTAATTAGTCTTTAACAAAAGGAACAATAGCTGCATTAAGGTATACTAGTTCAATACTAGCTTCTTCCTAATCGAGAGAGCACTTCCTCCAATAACAACTAAGAAACGGGTTTAGGAAAGATAGCAAAAACATGATTTCGAATTCTCGTCAGAGATAGCAGAAACTCATCGAGCTAAAACCCCTAAACGATTTACCAGATCATTAGAGAAGTATATCAATTTTTTCTAAGACCCTTATCAAAGGCATATCTTCATGGGAATTGGTTAACCCTGGGAAGAGTGTAGGTTCAACCCCTACTATGCTTGATGTCAACCCATTTGCACAAATCAATGTCGTTCGTTCTCAATAATCCGTCATCTCTTAAACAGTTTCTACCTACTTTTATGCTTCTTCCACATGGGAAACTAAGAAAAGAGCAGGATAAGGCTGTGCTAATTTCTTTCTGGTTTCCATTTGTTAATGGTCTCCTACGGGAAGGAATCCATGATTCGAGCTTGACTGAGGAGGAATTCTCATACCTTCAACATTTATTAACTCCGGATGAACAACTACTGTTAGATCAGTTTGGTCCTCATACACTTGAAGCTTTATTAATTCACATTATGAGTACTATGTTCTGGTCAGATAATTCAGTTAGACTGGCAACTCTAGTGGAACGAATAGAAGAGCATGTTCAACATAATGCAGCCAGATTAGCTAGTCTTCATGGGGATAACAACGTTGTTAAAAGATTAAAACAAAGACCCAAGACTAAGGTTTTACGACTACCATTCGGTAAGGCTTTAGCTGCGCTGTCTTATAAAACATATCTTGGATTTTAGCAACAAATGCTTTAGCAGCATAAGCAACAGTAACTGCAGGAGCAAAAGGAACAATAGCTGGTTTAGCAGCAGGAGCTACAGATAAGGAATGCTCCTCCCTCTGGCCCATCCGGTCTAAATAAAGAGGGTTTAAACCAAAGGTAAGGAGATCTAGAATACCGGAATGCCTTAGATCTGGTTTAGGGCATATTTCTCCTAGAACAATTCGAAGTAAGCTATCTTCTAGAGAGCGTTTAAACCGTAGTTTAGGTCCTATAGCGTATGAGAATACCTCATACTGTTCGAAGGCTCCTTTGGCTCCTTAACAATTCGAGGTTATATCCTAGCTACCAGAAGAAGGAAGCTAACTTCATATTCTAACATTTAGTAGCTCTTTCCTTTAGTCGACACATAAAGTAGGATCAAACAAAGCGGCAGCAAAAGCAGCATAAGAAGAGGAGGAGGTACTCAAGTATACTTCTCCAATCCTTGCTTACTCGTTATCGTTCGAAGAAAGTTAAAGAACCTTAAACGGAAGTATGGGAGAAGCTAGTTTTGAATAACAAATCCCATTAAGGAAGAAGCGAGAAACCCTATTCTTGGATAAGCGGGGTTAACATTCATTATCTACGCTAATTAGGTTCGGATAAGTAGTTATCTATGCTCACCCTTATGCTTGTACCCTCATATCAAAGCAAACGGTTGGTGGTTTTGTTAGGGTCGGGG